GAAACGGAATTGTGATGCTGGGATCTTGGATAGAATCCGGTGATATTTTAGTAGGTAAATTAACTCCTCAAGCAGCAAACGAATCCTCGTATGCCCCAGAGGATAGATTATTACGAGCCATACTTGGCATTCAGGTATCCACTGCAAAAGAAACTTCTCTAAAACTACCTATAGGTGGAAGGGGCCGAGTTATTGATGTGAGATGGATACAGAAAAAAGGGGGTTCCAGTTATAATCCAGAAAGAATTCATGTATATATTTCACAGAAACGTGAAATCAAAGTGGGCGATAAAGTAGCTGGAAGACATGGGAATAAAGGTATCATTTCTAAAATTTTGTCTAGACAAGATATACCCTACTTGCAAGATGGAACACCTGTTGATATGGTCTTCAACCCATTAGGGGTACCCTCACGAATGAATGTGGGGCAGATATTTGAATGTTCGCTCGGGTTAGCGGGGGATCTGCTAAAGAGACATTATAGAATAGCACCTTTTGATGAGAGATATGAGCAAGAGGCTTCAAGAAAACTAGTCTTTTCTGAATTATATGAAGCCAGTAAGCAAACAAAAAATCCATGGGTATTTGAACCCGAGTATCCTGGAAAAAGCAGAATATTTGATGGAAGAACAGGAGATCCTTTTGAACAACCTGTTCTAATAGGCAAGTCCTATATCCTAAAATTAATTCATCAAGTTGATGATAAAATCCATGGGCGTTCGAGTGGACATTACGCACTTGTTACACAACAACCCCTTAGAGGAAGGGCCAAGCAAGGGGGACAACGAGTAGGGGAAATGGAAGTTTGGGCTTTAGAGGGGTTTGGTGTTGCTCATATTTTACAAGAGATGCTTACTTATAAATCTGATCATATTAGAGCTCGTCAAGAATTACTTGGTGCTACGATCATTGGAGGAATAGTACCTAACCCTGAGGATGCTCCAGAATCTTTTCGATTGCTCGTTCGAGAACTACGATCTTTGGCTCTAGAACTGAATCATTTCCTTGTATCTGAGAAGAACTTCCAGATTAATAGGAAGGAAGTTTGATCTGAATGAATCAGAATTTCTATTCTATGATCGACCGATATAAACATCAACAACTTCGAATTGGACCAGTGTCTCCTCAACAAATAAAGGCTTGGGCCAACAAAATCCTACCCAATGGAGAGATAGTTGGAGAGGTGACAAAACCCTATACTTTTCATTATAAAACCAATAAACCGGAAAAAGATGGATTGTTTTGTGAAAGAATCTCTGGACCCATAAAAAGTGGAATTTGTGCTTGTGGAAATTATCGAGTGATTGGAGCTGAAAAAGAGGACCCGAAATTTTGTGAAGAATGCGGGGTGGAATTTGTTGATTCTCGGATACGAAGATATCAAATGGGATACATCAAACTCGCATGTCCAGTAACTCACGTGTGGTATTTGAAACGTCTTCCGAGTTATATCGCGAATCTTTTAGATAAGCCCCTTAAGGAATTAGAAGGCCTAGTATACTGCGATGTGTGATTTGATCGAAATTTGCATTTTACAGATTCAGACTAATAAACTGTCATCCCATTCAATCTGATTGGGATGCCCCCGACTCTGACATGTGTCTTGGAAGGAGTAACATGAAGCTCAGAATTATGGGTGTATTCAATACTCTAAATGAAAGGGGAGTTGATCCATGGTCGATCCCGTAACAGATAAATGGGAATTGCTAGTTATACCTCGTGAAAAAAAAAGATTTTTTCGTGGAATTAGCCATTCCATTTCTTTTAGAGAGAGATTCCGTTCAAGCAAGCAAATAGGGCATGGTTACAGAAGTCTATCTATCGCATATATGCTTCAAGGGACATCATGACATAACCGTCGAGGTGAGTAGGGACCTAAAAGATCGAATGGAACGAAACAATATATAGACAAGTAAATCCCTTATGAGTCCAAAAGTATTCCTTTAAGGGGGGATTCATCATTTGAAGGGAAGCAGACTACTCAAGAATTTCACATTTCAATTTTGTCGTAAATAAGTCATTCAGAAAGTCAAAAGAAAAATGAATTAATGAAAGGTTGGTCCTTGCTGGAAACTTGAGTAAGGAGTAGTTCTTTGTAGGGTTTTCTTTTTTTTTTATCGAACAAAGTAAAAAAATAAAGAACTCCCTTCCTTATTTGGTGTAACTACTTGAGCCGGATGAGAGGAAACCTTCACGTCCGATTTTTAAGGGGGGAATCAAATATAAACCTATCTCAATTTTTCTTTTGCTAGGCCCATAGTGAAAAAACCTACTTTCTTACGATTACGAGGTTTATTCGAGTATGAAATCCAATCCTGGAAATACAGCATCCCACTTTTTTTTACTACCCAAGGCTTTGAGACATTTCGAAATCGGGAAATCTCTACAGGAGCAGGTGCTATCAGAGAACAATTAGCCGATTTGGATTTGCGAATTATTATAGATAATTCATTGGTAGAATGGAAGGAATTAGGAGACGAAGAGTCCGCTGGAAACGAAT